TTCACTTTATCTTTATTTCGACTATAAAAAAGTCACTTTATAATATTAGTAAGAAAAATTCACATATTTTTTGTGATTTATCCTACTTGTCACAAGCATATGTATTTTACAAATTATCACAAACCCAAGTTATTAATTTGTCTAAATTTAGATCTGTTCTTCAATATAACACAACGTCTTGCTTCCTTAAGACTAAAATAAAGGACTATTTTAAAACACTAGGAATATTTCATTCGGAATTAAAACATAAGAAACTTCAGAGTTATAGAATCAATCAATGGAAAAACTGGTTAAGATGGCATTATCAATACGATTTATCTCAGATTAGATGGTCTAGATTAATGCCAAAAAAATGGCGAACTAAGGTTAATCAAAGTTGTATGGCTCAAAATAAAAATAGAAACTTAAACAAATGGAATTCATATGAAAAAGACCAATTAATTCATTACAAAAAAGAAAATGATTCGGAACTCTATTCATTATCAAACCAAAAAGATAATTTTAAAAAATGTTATAGATATGGTCTTTTAGCATATAAATCAATTAATTATGAAAATAAAAGTGACTCATTTTTTTCTAGATTACCCTTTCAAGTAAAGAAGAACTTAGAAATTTCGTATAATTCCAACACGTCCAAACACAACTTTGTTGATATGCCCGGCAATCTTCATATCAATAATTATCTAAGAAAGGTCAATATTCTAGATATAGAAAGAAATCTCGATAGAAAATATTTTGATTGGAAAATTATCCATTTTTCTCTTAGACAAAAAGGAGATATTGAAGCCTGGGTTAAGATCGATACCAACAGTAATCCAAATACTAAAATTGGTATTAATAATTATCAAATAATTGATAAAATTGAGAAAAAAGGGGTTTTTTATCTTACAACTCATCAAAATCCAGAAAAAACTCAAAAAAATTCGAAAAAAGTCTTTTTTGATTGGATGGGAATGAATGAAAAAATATTTAATCGTCCCATATTGAATCTGGAATTTTGGTTCTTCCCAGAATTTGTACTACTTTATAATGTCTATAAAATAAAACCGTGGATTATACCAAGCAAATTCCTTCTTTTTAATTTGAATACAAATGAAAATGTTATTCAAAATAAAAACCAAAAACAAAACTTTTTTCTACCATCAAATAAAAAAATAAAGAATCGAAGTCAAGAAACAAAAGAACCCCCAAGTCAAAGAGAACGTGGATCAGATATAGAAAACAAAGGAAATCTGAGCCCTGTTTTTTCAAAACATCAAACCGATCTTGAAAAAGATTACGTGGAATCAGACACAAAAAAGGGTCAAAATAAAAAACAATACAAAAGCAACACGGAAGCAGAACTAGATTTGTTCTTGAAACGTTATTTGCTTTTTCAATTGAGATGGAACGATGCTTTGAATAAAAGAATGCTCGAAAATATCAAGGTATATTGTCTCCTGCTTCGACTGATAAATCCAACCAAAATTACTATATCGTCAATTCAAAGGAGAGAAATGAGTTTGGATATAATGCTGATTCAGGCAAATTTACCTCTTACAGACTTGATGAAGAAGGGGGTATTGATTATCGAACCTATTCGGTTGTCTGTAAAACATAATGGACAATTTATTATGTATCAAACCATAGGTATTTCATTGGTTCATAAAAGTAAACACCAAACTAATCAAAGATACCGAGAACAAAGATATGTTGATAAAAAGAATTTTGACGAATTCATTCTGCAACCTCAAACTCAAAGAATAAATACAGAAAAAACTCATTTTGATTTGCTTGTTCCTGAAAATATTTTATGGTCTAGACGTCGTAGAGAATTGAGAATTCGAAGTTTTTTTAATTCTTTGAATTGGAATGTCGTCGATAGAAATTCAGTATTTTGCAACGAAACCAATGTAAAAAACTGGAGTCAATTTTTGGGTGAACGGAAACCCCTTTATAAAGATAAAAATAAATTAATTAAATTTAAGTTCTTTCTTTGGCCTAATTATCGATTAGAAGATTTAGCTTGTATGAATCGTTATTGGTTTGATACCAATAATGGTAGCCGTTTCAGTATCTTAAGGATACATATGTATCCACGATTGAAAATTAATTGATAGTACTATATACCCTGTCTCGTATAGAGTATCTGAAAGCAAACAAATGCAAACATGCCTTGTTTTACATCTCATTCGAATCTAATTCGAGTAGACAATACTAAATCAATAAAATAAGGTATTGATTAGATCTAGAAATGAATCAACAGAATCTTCTTCATTTTAGGATTTTAGGTTTCAATTATTCGCTTTTGTGACTGAAAAAAACGTACCTACCACCTTTTTGGATTCCTATCTGAATCAAATTTCAAATTTGATTAATTTATTGGAATTGCTAAAATTAGAGGTTCATAAAGAAATTAAGTCTATATACCACGTTCAAATTACTGGCATTATTATTACTGATCAATAAAATTCTAAAAAATCCATATCTGTAAAATAAAGAAAGGGGAAATTCATTTATGGTAAAAAATTCTGTCATTTCAGTTATTTTTCAAAAAGAAAAGAAAGGATCTGTTGAATTTCAAGTATTCAATTTCACCAATAAGATACGGAGACTTACTTCACATTTAGAATTGCACAAAAAAGACTATTTATCTCAGAGAGGTTTGAAGAAAATTTTGGGAAAACGTCAACGACTGCTAGCTTATTTGGCAAAAAAAAATAGAGTACGTTATAAAGAATTAATTAATCAGTTGGACATTCGAGAGACAAAAACTCGTTAATTTGATTAATTTGAAGAGTTATTTCATTTTCACTTATATGTTTCGATTAAATTTTGATGAACTTCTTTTCACTTTCAGTAATTCATGGAAGAATGAATCGTTAAAAAACTTATGACTGCACCAACTACAAGAAAAGACCTCATGATAGTCAATATGGGGCCTCAGCACCCATCAATGCACGGTGTTCTTCGACTCATCGTTACTCTAGATGGTGAAGATGTTGTCGACTGCGAACCAATATTGGGTTATTTACATAGAGGGATGGAGAAAATTGCGGAAAACCGAACAATTATACAATATTTGCCTTATGTAACACGTTGGGATTATTTAGCTACTATGTTCACAGAAGCAATAACCATAAATGGACCCGAACAATTAGGCAATATTCAAGTACCTAAAAGGGCTAGCTATATCAGAGTCATTATGTTGGAGTTGAGTCGGATAGCTTCTCATTTGTTATGGCTCGGTCCTTTTATGGCGGATATTGGTGCACAGACCCCTTTCTTCTATATTTTTCGAGAAAGAGAATTGATATATGACCTATTCGAAGCTGCCACCGGTATGCGAATGATGCATAATTATTTTCGTATTGGAGGAGTGGCTGCCGATCTACCCTATGGCTGGATAGATAAATGTTTGGATTTTTGCGATTATTTTTTAACAGGGGTTGCTGAGTATCAAAAACTTATTACCCGGAATCCTATTTTTTTAGAACGAGTTGAAGGCGTAGGCATTATTGGGAGAGACGAGGCAGTAAATTGGGGTTTATCGGGACCAATGCTACGAGCTTCCGGAATAGAATGGGATCTTCGTAAAGTTGATCATTATGAGTCTTACGACGAATTTGATTGGCAGGTTCAATGGCAACGAGAAGGGGATTCATTAGCTCGTTATTTAGTACGAATCGGTGAAATGACAGAATCCATAAAGATTATTCAACAGGCTCTGGAAGGAATTCCAGGAGGGCCTTACGAAAATTTAGAAATGCGACGTTTTGACAGATTAAAAGATCCTGAATGGAATGATTTTGAATATCGGTTTATTAGTAAAAAGCCTTCTCCAACTTTTGAATTGTCGAAACAAGAACTTTATGTGAGAGTTGAAGCCCCAAAAGGAGAATTGGGGATTTTTCTGATAGGAGACCAGAGCGTTTTTCCTTGGAGATGGAAAATTCGCCCACCAGGTTTTATCAATTTGCAAATTCTTCCTCAGTTAGTTAAAAGAATGAAATTGGCTGATATTATGACAATACTAGGTAGCATAGATATCATTATGGGAGAAGTTGATCGTTGAAATGATAATTGATACAACAGAAATAGAGACTATCAATTCTTTTTCCAAATTGGAATCCTTAAAAGAAGTCTATGGGATCATATGGATGCTTGTCCCTATTGTGACTCTTGTATTAGGAATCACAATAGGTGTACTAGTAATTGTTTGGTTAGAAAGAGAAATATCTGCAGGAATACAACAACGTATCGGGCCTGAATATGCCGGCCCTTTAGGAATTCTTCAAGCTCTAGCAGATGGGACAAAACTACTTTTGAAAGAGAACCTTATTCCATCTACAGGAGATACTCGTTTATTCAGTATTGGGCCATCCATAGCAGTAATATCTATCTTTCTAAGTTATTCAGTAATTCCTTTTGGTGATCACCTTGTTCTAGCCGATCTTAGTATTGGTGTTTTTTTTTGGATTGCCATTTCAAGTATTGCTCCCGTTGGACTTCTTATGTCGGGGTATGGATCAAATAATAAATATTCCTTTTTAGGTGGTCTACGGGCAGCTGCTCAATCAATTAGTTATGAAATACCATTAGCTCTATGTGTGTTATCAATATCTCTACGTGTGATTCGGTGAGACCTAAAATTTATCAAAATTCTTTTCTTTCTAGAAACAAGGATAAAAAGATTTGATTGACTATATATATTTTTATTTTTCTTCAGCATTTGAGTTGATGAACTAAACCAGATAGTTATATGAGTGAAAGAAAACGGCTTCTAAATTTGCAGTAAAAAGGTTGAGTCTCATTTCCTATGTACAAGAATCAAATGGTGAAAAAAGTAAACATAAGCAAGAGAGATTGTTTACCCCAAGATTCGTGAATTGTCATGATAGCTTGAAGCGGGTTCAAAAGACCAACTCTATGGAGTTTTTACTGTCTATTACCATAGATGGATTTCCACAACGGGAGGTTTTTGAAACAAAAAATGAGTGGATGGTTAGGAAGACCAAGAT